TTCGATTATCTAATAAATCACTTAATGAAAGTAGATTATCTTTCCGTTCATTTTAAAACTTCCATAATCCCTTCCCGAACCAAACATGAATCTTTCGATTCATTTGGCTCTCACGCTCAATTACTTAGGGTAAATTCTCATAGCTTTTTTTATAAATGTAATGAGCCTATCCTCTCTTCTTTATTCATAGTCCAAAAAAATGAAAAAAAAAAAAACGAATCTAATGCAAAACTAAAATACTTGGAGGACTCTTCTGACAAAATAAAAAATATGTAATTGTCAGCAAAGTTGTTTCTTTTTTTTTTCTTCAGTTCAAATCCAAAAAATTCTTCTTACTTATACATAAGGCATAGGTCGTCGATTCAGCATTGCATAAAAGAGGGAAAATGCCCCATTTTTAGAATAAGCGGTTCAAATCATTTTCTCGAGATGAGTGTTCTATATCGATAAAATATTCATTTTAAAACCATCTCTATATTAACATAGTGGTAGAAAGAGTACCATGCTGCGTCTCGACTTCAAACGGTTTGCTTTAACCATCTTAAGAGCCCCACATTATTGGTTGCTAGAGAATCAAAGTGGATTTGCCAATTAATCACGAAATGCTGTGGTTCTTACATATAATTTCTTAAGAAGTAATTCGCGAGATCATGCACCTTTCTTTCCTAGTTCTAAGGGAAAAAGGTACAGCTGATTGGATTCAGCCTATTCTTGAAATAAACAACTCACACACACTCCCTTTCCAAAAAAGATCAATACACCAATCACTACACTTAGATTTATTGGATTTGTTGCTAAAATATCGGTATTAAATCCGAAACTCCCGGCAGATGGCCAGTGGCCCAAAGAAATGAAAGAATCGGTTACATTTTTCATAGAATCTCCTCTTATCTTATAGATAGACTAAAAAATCGACCAGAGTTCTTTTTCTATCACTTTGCCCCTCTTTTTTATTTATTCTTTTTTTTTTTTATCGAGTCAAAAAATAGTCGAGTTATAAAGTATGAACTACCCCTTGATTGTTGCAAGACCTCATAAAAAGAGTTTCCCTTGGACTACGAACGGGAAGGATGACAGCGAGTCGGTATGCTAATTCCTCATCTGCAAATCAGCCCTTCCCGTAGGTTATTTTCTTAACGAATAGGGAATTGTAAGAGTGAAATCTTGATCTAATTTTTAAAAGCAAACGACAAGTCCAAGGCAATAAAATAGGAAAAAATATGTATTTTTCCTATTTCTAAGATAAGATTAAACAAAAGGATTCGCAAATAAAAGTGCTAATGCTACAACCAATCCATAAATCGTTAAAGCTTCCATAAAAGCTAGACTAAGCAATAGAGTACCTCGTATTTTTCCCTCTGCCTCGGGCTGTCTCGCGATACCCTCTACGGCTTGACCCGCAGCAGTCCCTTGACCAACTCCAGGTCCAATAGAAGCAAGCCCTACGGCCAATCCAGCAGCAATAACGGAAGCAGCAGAAACCAGTGGATTCATGATAAGTTCCTCGTACCAATAAAAAGAAATGGTTAATGATACAATCAACCAACGAATTATGACTTAATTATTCCATCGATAGGATTTATCCAGTCGAAATAACTAAGAACTTCTAATTTAAGTAAGAATATTATTGAATCATCAGAACTACTTCGATATCTCTTTTTTCGTTTCTATCCACAGAGTTTTTGTGAATCCATACAACTTTCGTTCTTCCATTTCTTGGTTCCGGACTGTTATTTCAATTCTTCCATCTTTTCTTGATTTCATCTGTTTATTCAGCCAATTCATAGCCACAACGATACGAAAGGACTTCTATTGGAACCCACACACAGTAGTAGAGAAAATGAAATATATCTTTAGTTCATATATAACTAGTCAATATCTAATATCACATATACATGTCTTTCTTCCATAACGTAAACCATTAGATTCAATCGGATTCGAGAATCAATCCATTTTTTAGGAATCCCTTTTTTTTGTAAATTCTTTTCTCCCTTCCGGTTTCTTTATCATTATTCCAACCGAATACAATCTAAATGCGCAAATTCAATTTATTAGGGAGAATTATTGCATAGAACATTATTTGATTGATCTAAGTTCATGCAATTTATTATTTATTAATATTTTCTTTTGGTCAATTGTTGAATAAAATCAACTCTAAAGTAGAATGGTTTCTCCTGTTTTTTATTTAATCACACGTCGTAAACATATATCTTATTCAAATTATGATTTGAATAAGAAGATTGGCTGACCAATATAATAGAAAGTGACTATTCGTCGAGGAAAGGTAGGATATTAAGTGGACGAAAGGAAAATTTTAGGAAAAAGATCTTTTAGATCTCTTTCCTTTTTTTTACAACTCTCTAATAGCGTAATTTTTGGTTTTTTTGTTCCTATTCCTTTCTATCGTATATAGAGTCTTGTATATTTCTATTCCTTAAGTAAATCATCTTGAGCCGCACATACATTGCTTTGCGCTAAGCTAAAAAAAGGACTATTTCAA